AAAAAAAAAAGATCGTATTTGATTTGTACTGTGTTTGAAGTACATTCTGTTTATTCCTACCCCCCAACTCTTATAGACCATTACCAAATATGGATCCCGATCTGTCTCGCTTAATTTGTATGAATATCTATTCGATATATTATTTACGTGTCAGGAACCAGACTTGAACTGGTGACACGAGGATTTTCAGTCCTCTGCTCTACCAACTGAGCTATCCCGACCTTTTGTTGTGCATTATCTTAGTACAATACTTGCATTTATGTGAATTAAATTCAAGTAAAAAGTAAAGCGACTAAAGAGTATTAAACCTGTTTTCTTAGTAAGTCTAAGGACTGTGGACTTGAATGATTCAATCATGGAGATTCCTTACCATATATGTTCATTTGAACAGGTATTCTTTTATCTATGAAAATCGGGATAAGATCCAAGAATTTTTGTTTGGATCCCTTTGGGAAAAGGTAGGGTGAATGGGAAAGATAGTGAATTTTGTTTGAACTGAACTACGGATGAAATCAAAAAAAACGAGAAGAAAAGTTGAGAAGTTAAATGGGCTTTTGCTTGGGGATAGAGGGACTTGAACCCTCACGATTTCTAAAGTCGACGGATTTTCCTCTTACCATAAATTTCATTGTTGTCGATATTGACATGTAGAATGGGACTCTCTCTTTATTCTCGTCCGATGAATCTTTCAAAAGAAAAGATCTATCAAACTCTGGAAAGAATGATTTAATCACTAAATAATATTAATAGAGTTGGGTCATGATTAATCGTTTAATATGTCAGTATATATACATACGTATTAGATATATAGGACCACTCCCACTCCCTCCGTAATTTTTTGATAGACGGATTCCCGTTACCAACGAAACGTAGTCAACTCTATTCGTTAGAATAGCTTCCGTTGAGTCTCTGCACCTATCCTTTTATTTTTTATTCTAGTTTTATAAATCCTAAAGATTTGGCTCAGGATTGCCCATTTTTTTTTCCAGGGTTTCTCTGAATTTGGAAGTTACCACTTAGTAGGTTTCCATACCAAGGCTCAATTCAATCAAGTCCGTAGCGTCTACCAATTTCGCCATATCCCCTTTTGTTTTGATACAAAAATCCGATTTGAATTCTATACATCCCTTTCATTTATTTTGAAATTGTGAAATTCATTAGATAAAAATTTCTATATCGAAAGGTCTATGCCGCTATTTGTTGATTCTTTTGCTATTCCCCAGCAGTTCATCAATAGAGATGAACCCTGTTTAAATAACAAATGATTGTATCATTAATCTATCCGCAATTCAATATAAATACATATATCCCACATCTATATGTTTTTTCCTGCCCTTTTTTATAGTGCTATTTTGAATAGTGCAAGGTTCGATATTCATTCTTCTTATTCTATTTCTATCTTTTTTCCGAATCAAACCAGAGGAACGGCTCATTCCAATTTAGAATATCCTTTTCTTGGGGCCAATTCGGTATAACGGATAGAATTCTTATTTTAATTCATTAGAAATAATTAATTATTAAAATAAATAAATTAAAATAATTAGAATCTAATTAATAAATAATTAATAAAAATGAACATACATTATTCTAATTATAGATTCCTATAATTATTTTATTTTAATTTCAGTTAAGAAATAATTCTATTCTATTTTTAAAATTCTAAAAAATTAATGTGATATTCTCATTAAAAAAAAGAATTTCATTTCTGATGATAGAATCTAAATTCTAATTTTTTATCTACTACTAGATAAATTAGTTATATATTAATCATATATTAATCAGTCATCTATTTTTCTTTTCTTAGAAAGTAGTTATCTATTTCTATTCTAGTAGAATCTAATAGAAAATCGAATTTCAAGGAAGAAAATTTTATATTAGTCAGATTTTCTATATTAGTCATTTAGTTATATCATAACTAACTATTAGTTTCGATCTATCAGTTAAAACTATAGAACTATGAATTATTATAGTTATAGTTGATATTCAATATCGTTGATATTAATACCTAATAGGTAAGATCTGCCACTAGTTAAGATTCTGCATCGGCAGTTTCCTCAATTCTTATTTATTTTAATATATTCTATATGTATGTATATGCAAGCCCGCTTAGCTCAGAGGTTAGAGCATCGCATTTGTAATGCGATGGTCATCGGTTCGACTCCGATAGCCGGCTTTTTCTCTATTTATTTTCCACGATTGGTGATCCAACATTTTTTATTTTTTGAAAAGGAGAGTCGGGATCACCAATCTATCTATTATGTTATGACACGGTAACTTGCATAAAAATGAATAGAATTAATTAGATCTCTACAGAATAAATCATAAAATGTAGCCTCAACTCAATTTCCAAAATTTTTTAATACTAAATATTATATATATTATTATATAATATATATATTTACTACATATTTACATATATATTACATTACAATAATATATATATAATTAATATATTTATATATATTATATTACAATTACAAAAATTATATATACAAAAATCCGGATATTGATCAAATTCTTTTTTGAATCTAGTTTACTTTTTTTTCTACTTTGTTTGTAGTACTTCAATAGATTTAACTTTGTTTATCCTTTCGCCTTAGTTTAGTTCAGTCTTAATTTAGATTTTTTCTGAAAAATGCAATTTCAATAAAATAAAAAGGAGTTTTTATGTCTCGTTACCGAGGACCTCGTTTCAAAAAAATACGCCGTCTGGGAGCTTTACCAGGACTAACTAGTAAAAAACCTAGATCCAGAAGTGATCTTAAAAACCAATTGCGTTCCGGGAAAAGGTCGCAATATCGTATTCGTCTAGAAGAAAAACAGAAATTGCGTTTTCATTATGGTCTGACAGAACGACAATTACTTAGATATGTGCATATCGCTGGAAAAGCCAAAGGGTCAACAGGTCAGGTTTTACTACAATTACTTGAAATGCGTTTGGATAACATCCTCTTCCGATTGGGTATGGCTTCGACCATTCCGGGAGCTAGGCAATTAGTTAATCATAAACATATTTTAGTTAATGGTCGTATAGTGGATATACCAAGTTATCGCTGCAAACCTCGGGATATTATTACTACAAAAGATAAACAAAGATCGAAAGCTCTGATTCAAAATTCTATTTCTTTATCCCCTAACGAGGAATTGCCAAAACATTTGACTTTTGATTCATTCCAATATAAAGGATTAGTAAATCAAACAATAGATAGTAAATGGATCGGTTTGAAAATAAATGAATTGTTAGTCGTAGAATATTATTCCCGTCAGACTTGACGAAAATAACAAAGAAAAGTTCAGATAATTTTTTTTTTTTCTTTTTTGCTCTTTTTATGGTATTTCCATTTTATCTTACGTACCACATATCACAGTGCGATAATGTAATTTGAAATAGAGAATTTCTAAATTTCTATAAAATAAAGTTTTTATTACCGAAATGGGGTATCAATTAGTATTTGATTTGATCCATTATGCTCAGTAACGTTGGTGAATTAAGAGAAACGAAACGGAAAGAGAGGGATTCGAACCCTCGGTAAACAAAAGCCTACATAGCAGTTCCAATGCTACGCCTTGAACCACTCGGCCATCTCTCCTACATAATCTTTTTTATTATTGACTACAAACTTAGTGAATAGCGAGTCATTCATATTATTGGAATACGGGTACGGCCGCTGAAAGGTTCCATGGGAAAAGTTCCTTTCCAATTTCCTATGTCTCAACAACTTTTCTCATCAGCTACCCCATAGATCTATTACAAATTTATGAAGCGTCCCATAGAATTTTTTATTTCCATTTTCAACTGTATCCACATTATGCAAACAAAACAGATGCTTACCTTACTCTATTCAGTCCACGAATATTTCATTCTTTTTCCTTTTTTTTTGGATCATAACTAAATCAAAACTTCTCAAGTTATCAAAATCCGCAGTAAAAAATACGTTATTGAAGCTAGATTAGATGAAATAGTAATTAGATAAAATAGTAATAGTTACTATACTACGAAATTGGAATTTCATTCCAATATTTCATATCTCCTCTTGCCTAATCCAAATAAAAGGGGACAATTTGAGCCGAAGGGCCACATCTTTTTTTTTTGAACGATCCCATTTTTATGTTATTTCGTACTGTACAATTCAATTCCTTTTTGTAGGATCATTTTCCTCACGAAGGGAAATAAAATGAAAAAAATGAGAGAATGGGTTGTAAATTATGTCTAGATCTCGGATAAATGCAAATTTTATTGATAAGACCTCTTCAATTGTAGCCAATATATTATTACGAATAATTCCGACTACTTCCGGAGAAAAAAAGGCATTTACCTATTACAGAGATGGTGCGATTTGAGTCTTTTTTTTTTAGTCTAGTTCTCACTCAGTATTACAAGAAATAAAAGGGGGCGCGGTTCGGGATAGAAAGAACAAAATTTAGGAAATAAACTCGCGCTTGGTGAAGGTGATGTCTGGAGATAGAACAATTCCTCCCGTCGTGTATCCTCGATTGATGCAGCCTCAGATACTTCAATTGTCAATTTGAGTATTGAGCGAAAGGTTACACCTATGGATTATGTATTGTGGTCACACTAGTACCAATAGGCGGCATTGGGGAAGAAGCACTACATCTAGAAATCAACAACACAAAAACTTTGTTATAAATTACCCTTTTCCTTCTAGATATTGGGGTTCACAAGAATGGTTGGGACAACAAACATCCATCTCGTTCGTACTTTGGATACCCATATAACCATCAAAGATCGTTGAAGTGACTAATTCCTGGAAATAGGGGGCGCTGGGCACAAAGAAATTGTTGGAGTTACCATTTACATCTAGCACTAATATGATTGGTGTTAAGAAAAACCTCTTGCGGGAAGGCTGGCTAGAGATTTCTTGTAAAAATACTAGCTCCTGTTAGTTCATAATGAGAATAGTGAAATTTTGAATCCATGGATTATTCCCTTTTAGTACTATGCACAGAAGGGAGGAGCCGTATGAAATGAAAATCTCACGTACGGTTCTGAAACGGGGATTCTTTGATTAGAATGAACGACCGTAACGGATGTTGGCTCAATCCGAAGGAAATTATGCGGAAGCTTTACAAAATTATTATGAAGCTATGCGACCAGAAATTGATCCCTATGATCGAAGTTATATACTCTATAATATAGGCCTTATACACACAAGCAACGGAGAGCATACAAAAGCTTTGGAATATTATTTCCGGGCACTAGAACGAAACCCATTCTTACCGCAAGCTTTTAATAATATGGCCGTGATCTGTCATTACGTGCGACTATCCCCACTATAGAAAAAGGTAAAAAAAATCCAATCGACTAGTAAATACTAGAAAATATAGGCTTTCTACATAGGCATCGCCAAAAACAACGATTTTTATCAGCTGTAGCAAGTAAAGAAACTTCACAAAAACCGAAATAGGAAGAAATTGGTACAGCCTATATATACTCTATGGATAAAGGATTGAATTGATAGAGAAAGCACCGTAAAGATCAATTAGCATGGGATCGTTAAGAACTGCTTTGCCTACTTATCTTATGCCATAATATAGACTAAAAGTTAGGTTAGAAATCAACTTATGTAATAGAGTTGATCCACTAAAGTATTGAGCAGCGGTGTAGCATCAGATCCCAAAGATAGTAAGTCTTTTTTTCTTATGGAGGAAAGTCTTTTTCAAGGATTCTATATGAATTTCATATGTGAAACCGAGATAGTTACCTTTCAGAAAATTCTAACGCTATAAGGGGCTATCTATGCTTCATTCTTCTGAAGGTGGGATAAAAGAGAAAACTTATTATTTTATTTATTATTGATCCAAATTCGAGTTTAAAACTTGTATAATTAACTTGTTCTGTTCTATTAACTTGTTCTGTTCTGGTTAACCCAAGAAAAATGGAGATAGATTTATGACAAATCTAACTTAGTTAGCATACTAATTCAGTTAACATGGGATGGATTAAGATGGGACACAAGCAAAAAAAAAGAATAGATTGCCGAGCCGTATGAGGTAGGAAACTCTCAAATACGGTTCTAAAGAAAGGAAAGACCTATTCTGACCGAGGAGAGCAGGCCATTCTACAGGGGAATTCAGAAATTGCGGAGGCTTGGTTCGATCAAGCTGCTGAGTATTGGAAACAAGCTATAGCGCTTAGTCCGGGTAATTATATTGAAGCACATAATTGGTTGAAGATCACGAGACGTTTCGAATTCGAATAAGACCACTCTCTTTTTTAATTCATTAAAATGGGTTGGTTTGTTGGATCCATCAATTAAAAAAATAGATTGTTCCCATGAAAAGGCCCAATCAAGAGTTTCATTATATCCCTTCCTTCTAATAAAGCTAATAAAAGATATTTTCGAATGACTAAACTCAATATAGATAAGATATCGAAATAGATCTTAGTAATTCTAATTAAGATATCGAAATAGATCTTAGTAATTCTAATGCATTTCATTCTACTGAATCATCTTGTGATTTGTGGATTTGTAGTAAAGTTATAAACTATTTCATGGAAGTAGATGCTTATGGGTACTTATGCATTCAGATATATAGATTCAGATAAAAATACACCGAGTTGCACAAATAAAATAGTTTTTCGTCACGCTGGAAAAGTATTTTCAAAAAAAAAGGTCCCTTAGGCACCCAATCCTTATGTCATAATAGATCCGAACACTTGCCTCGGATTGACTTCAATATCATAATTGCTCTAGTGAATAACTAAATTAAATAGATAGATGGGAGCATAGTAAAGAAAGGGACTAATCATAAAGAAAATATCTATCTTTCAAAGGTTCAATAAAAACTTTACTGTTGGCGTTGGCGGGTCTCTTTGTATGTGTTGTCCGGAAAGAGGAGGACTTAATGATTATTCGTTCACCGGAACCAGAAGTGAAAATTATTGTAGATAGGGATCCCATAAAAACGTCTTTCGAGGAATGGGCTAAACCTGGGCATTTCTCAAGAACAATAGCTAAAGGTCCTGATACTACTACTTGGATCTGGAACCTACATGCTGATGCTCACGATTTCGATAGTCATACCAGTGATTTAGAAGAGATTTCTCGAAAAGTATTTAGTGCTCATTTCGGTCAACTCTCCATTATCTTTCTTTGGCTGAGTGGCATGTACTTTCACGGTGCCCGTTTTTCCAATTATGAAGCATGGCTAAGTGATCCTACTCACATTGCACCCAGTGCCCAGGTAGTTTGGGCAATAGTAGGTCAAGAAATATTGAATGGTGATGTGGGCGGGGGTTTTCGAGGAATACAAATAACCTCCGGATTTTTTCAGATTTGGCGAGCATCTGGAATAACTAATGAATTACAACTCTATTGTACCGCTATTGGCGCATTGGTCTTTGCAGCCTTAATGCTTTTTGCCGGCTGGTTCCATTATCACAAAGCCGCCCCAAAATTGGCTTGGTTCCAAAATGTGGAATCCATGTTGAATCACCACTTAGCAGGTTTATTAGGGCTTGGGTCTCTTTCTTGGGCA